TCTACAAAAAGAATTTCATTATGTGAACCAAAAACTTAAGATTTCTATCACAAAAATTGCAAAACCTTATTCAAACCCTAATATTCTTGCAGAATTTATAGCCTCACAATTCAAGAATAGAGTTTCATTTCGAAAAGCAATAAAAAGGGCTATTGAATTAACTAAAGAAGCAGATACAAAAGGAATTCAAGTACAAATTTCAGGGCGTATCGGCGGAAACGAAATGGCACGTGTCGAATGGATCAGAAAAGGTAGAGTTCCCCTACAAACCGTTCGAGCTAAAATTGATTATTGTTCCTATACAATTAGGACTATCTATGGCGTATTCGGCATGAAAATTTGGATTTTTATAGACAAGGGAAAGGAATAAAAAAACTTTCATTGTTTTTCCCTTCTATCGATTGATTGAACAAAAAAAGGGAAACTCGGTCATTCTTTTTCTGGCCAATCAAACTAATTCTTAATTCTATAGGGTTGAATAAAAATTCGATGAACCTTTTGATATAATTGCTATGCTTAGTGTGTGACTCGTTGGTTTTTTTTAGGGTTAGGATTAGGATTAAAAAAAGACCAGCCCGGTAGTATGAAAACCAACTCATCACTTCGTATTATCTGGATCTAAAGAAGCAGTCAAGATATGATAAATCGGTCATATCTATGTAGCAACTGAAGTTTCTTTTGAATAAACTTTAATTCTAAGTTTAAAGCAAAATACAGAAGAAAGGTGTGGATAAATGGAAGGATGAGAGAAAGAGAGAAAAAGAATATCAATGATATAGAAATCCAATATGTAAGGTCTATGAGTCATCTCATAAAAGACAGTGTAATAAAGCATCAATACTAATTGATTCATCTATAATGAAATATTAAATGAATCCTTCTTATAGAAGAAAAAAATCAAGAGCTTCGAGCCAATAAAGACTAAGAAGGTTGACTCAAGAATAAATTGGATTATGAGCTCCGTTGTAGAATTCTGACCTAACCATTAAATATGAAGCGGTGGGAACGATGGAACCTGTGACTGCAAAAGATTTTATTGAACAAATGAATCTTACTGATTCACTAGTCGGGATGGCGAAATGAACCGGAAATCAATTCATCTATTCTGAGAAGTCACGAACAAGCGCTACGACTGAAATAGAGATTGCAAGAGTAAATATTCGCCCGCGAAAACTTTCTTTTTTTTTGAATTTGAATTGGTAAACTTGGATAAAGGACAAAATAAAATAAAGATTTATTAGAACGTTAGAAAAAAAAAACTATTATTTATAAAATTATTTATAAAAATGTTCTAATATCTATTCAAATTAATTGAAATTCCATTTTGAATCCTTTTATTCGCGAGGAGCTGGATGAGAAGAAACTCTCACGTCCAGTTCTGTAGTAGAGATGGAATTCCGAAACAACCATCAACTATAACCCCAAAAGAACTAGATTCCGTAAACAACATAGAGGAAGAATGAAGGGAAGATCTTATCGAGGTAATCATATTTGTTTCGGTAAATACGCTCTTCAGGCACTTGAACCTGCTTGGATCACATCTAGACAAATCGAAGCAGGTCGACGAGCAATGACACGAAATGCACGCCGTGGTGGAAAAATATGGGTCCGTGTATTTCCAGACAAACCAGTTACAGTAAGACCTGCTGAAACACGTATGGGTTCGGGGAAAGGATCCCCTGAATATTGGGTAGCTGTTGTTAAACCGGGGCGAATACTATATGAAATGGGTGGAGTAGCCGAAAATCGAGCCAGAAGAGCTATTTTACTAGCAGCATCCAAAATGCCTATACGAACTCAATTAATTATTTCGGGATAAAAATGTAGAACCGACAGAAATGAGTCTCGGGGATGAAACAAAACCGCAGGTTTCTTTTTTTGGACAAAAAATATTTCTTTTATTTTCTTTATCCTTTGCATTGGAAGAATAGACTAAAAAATTGATATGATTCAACATCAGACCCATTTAAATGTAGCGGATAACAGCGGGGCTCGAGAATTGATGTGTATTCGAATCATAGGAGCTAGTAATCGTCGCTATGCTTATATTGGTGACGTTATTGTTGCTGTGATCAAAGAAGCAGTCCCAAAAATGCGCCTAGAAAAATCAGAAGTAGTCAGAGCTGTAATTGTCCGTACCTGTAAAGAACTTAAACGTGACAGCGGTATGATAATACGATATGATGACAATGCTGCAGTTGTGATTGATCAAAAAGGAAATCCAAAAGGAAGTCGAATTATTGGGGCAATCCCCGAGGAATTGAAAGAATTCCATTTTACTAAAATAGTTTCATTAGCTCCCGAGGTATTATAAAATAAAATGAGATCGTGATATCTTTGGGGTATTTGAAAGAAATAGATTAAGAACTAGATTAATTCGTAGGCATATATCTTGAAAAATTCATATTCATAAACCAATAAAAAAACCAATAAAATAAAGAAAAACATGTTAATTATATCCAATTTCAAGACACCAATAATTTTAGTTCATGATGGGTACAGACACTATTGCTGAGATAATAACCTCTATACGAAATGCTGATATGGCTAGAAAAAGAGTTATTCGCATAGCATCTACTAATATTACCGAAAATATTGTTAAAATACTTTTCCGAGAAGGTTTTATCGAAAACGTCAGAAAACATCGAGAAAAAAACAAATATTTTTTGGTTGTAACCCTGCGACATAGAAGGAATAGGAAAAGACCCTATAGGAATTTTTTCAATTTAAAACGGATCAGTCGGCCCAGTCTACGAATCTATTCTTACTCTCAAGAAATTCCTAGAATTTTAGGTGGGACAGGGATTGTAATTCTTTCTACTTCTCGAGGTATAATGACAGACCGGGAGGCTCGACTAGAAGGAATTGGCGGAGAAATTTTATGTTATATATGGTAATCATTTTAATATCCAAATGGGATCCGAAACCTCTTCCTATTTATAAAAAAAAAAAGAAAGAGGGTGAGTTGTCTAATATCGTTTCTACTCCATTAGTTGATACTTCAAGGGGGCTTTACCTGCAATGACAGAACAAAAATGGATTCACGAAGGTTTAATTACTGAATCGCTTCCCAATGGCATGTTCCGGGTTCGGTTAGATAATGAAGATCTGGTTCTAGGTTATGTTTCAGGAAAGATTCGTCAAAGTTCTATAAGAATACTGCCAGGAGACAAAGTCAAAATTGAAATAAGTCGTTATGATTCAACCAGAGGACGTATAATTTCTCGACTCGACAACGACAACGAAAACGAAAACGAGGATTCGAAAGATTAGCTGGTTTTTATTCAATACGATTCGAGATGCAAAATTTCAAGAAACTTATTTTCTACCAAGAAGTAGATTCAGAATTAAGATAAGGAATGACAAATATGAAAATAAGAGCTTCCGTTCGAAAAATTTGTCAAAAATGTCGACTAATCCGTAGGCGGGGGCGCCTTAGAATAATTTGTTCCAACCCGAGACATAAACAAAGACAAGTATAATCAGACACGCTAAAAGGCTCAATGTACAAATAAGGAATCTGTTTTGACATGAAATGGATATATCCATATATTTCTGACTCATATTTATGAGATGATACAATATGCCAAAAGCTATACCGAGAACTGGTTCACGTAGGAATGTACGTATTGGTTCACGCAGGAATGTACGTATTGGTTCACGCAGGAATGTACGTATTAGTTTACGTAAGATTGTAGGTAGAATACCAAAGGGAGTTATTCATGTTCAAGCGAGTTTCCATAATATCATTGTCACGGTTACAGATCTACGGGGTCGGGTGGTTTCCTGGTCCTCGGCCGGTACTTGTGGATTCAAGGGTACGAGAAAAGGGACACCTTTTGCCGCTCGAACTGCAACAGAAGATGCTATTGGTCCAGTAATAGATCACGGTATGCAACGAGCAGGAGTCGTGATAAAAGGTCCCGGTCTCGGAAGAGACGCAGCATTACGAGTTATTCGTCAAAGTGGTATACGATGCTTTTTTATACGGGATGTAACGCCTATGGCACATAATGGCTGTAGACCCCCGAAAAAAAGACGTATTTAACGAGCAAACTAATTGCTTTTCTAAAGAGCAAACTAATTTATTTTTCTACTCAAAAAGGAGGAATTCAACGTATGATATACGAAATAGTACGAGTATCTACTCGGGAAACACAGTGGAAGTGTGCTGAATTAAGAGAAGACAATGCACGTCTTCATTATGGACGCTTTTATCTGGCTCCACTTTTGGTAGGCCAGGCTGAGTTAATAGGCACTGTGATGAGAAAAGCTTTACTAGCAGAACTAGAAGGAACATGTATCACGTATGTAAAATTGCTGGACGTACCCCATGAATATTCTAGTATATGGGGTGTCAAAGAGCCGGTCTATGATATTGTAATGAATTTGAAAAAAATTGTATTGAGAAGTAACCAACTGATGGATAATCCACCTAATTTTTTCAAAGGGCGCGTTCGTGTCAAGGGTTCTACAATTGTAACTGCTAAAGATATTCTTTTTAATCATGTTGGTATAGAGGTCGTTGATAATACCCAATATGTAGCTACATTGACAAAACCAATTAGTTTATATATTGACTTAATAGTCGAGAAGAAGAGAGCGTTTGGCAAGGCAATACCGTATACCCTTCAAGAAGGAAGTTATCCTATAGGTGATACATTCTCGCCTATTCTAAATGTGAATTATAGTGTTCATTCCTATACAAGAGAGAATGAAAAAAAAGAGATGCTCTTTCTTGAAATATGGACAAATGGGAGTTTGACTCCGGTAGAAGCACTTAGTATAACTTCCCAGAAGTTGGCTAAATTATTGACGGCTCCTTTACGTGTCAACGAAGAAGAAGACAACAAATTTACTAACGAAGACCACTTGGTTTCTTTATACTCTTTTACTTTTCAGCATAGATGGGAAAGGATCAGACAAAAGAAAATAAAACTAGCAATGAAATCGATTTTTGTTGATCAATTCGAATTTACTCCCAAAGTCTATAATGGTCT